CCTCGTACATCTGTAACAGTTACAATGGTATTGTTGAAACTTGCTTGAACATGAATAACTCCTTTTGGTATTCTACGTCCATTCTTACGTGAACCAATACGCCCATTCTTACGTGAACCAATTCTTGGTATAGGTTTTGTCATATTTTATCATCTCATAAATATGAGTCAGAAATATACAGAAAGATACGGAGATATCCATCTCATGTTAAAACAGACTCTTTCTTTTGACACGGGTCCTTCTTTATAGAAAGTGCTTTTTTAGTTTAGAAAGATTACCCTTGTCTTTGTTTATGTCTCGGATTGGAACAAATCACTATAATCCGTCCACGCCTACGGATAAGTCGACATTTTTCACAAATTTTACGAACAGAAGCCCTTATTTTCATATTTATAATTCCTTACCTTAATTCTGAATCTACTCCTTGGAAAAATAAGTTTCTTGATTTTTTGTTAACTTAAAATTGTATCCCCACGAAAGGAATGTTTAAAAAAATCACCTAGTCGTTCGAATCCTTGTTGCGAATTCTATAAATTATGCGTCCCCTGGTTGAATCATAACGACTTACTTCAATTCCGTATAAAACTGCGCTGGATCCTCCCTGAAACATAATAGATCTTCATTATCTAAACGGACCCGGAACATGCTGTTGGGAAGCGATTCAGTAATTAAACCCTCATGCATCAATTTTCGTTCTTTCATTCTAGGTAACCCCCTTGAAGTATCAACTAATAGAGGAAGGGTTATATAACTCATTTTTACTCTCTTTTTCACAAATAAATGGGAAGGGAAGTTAGAGATAAAATTAGGATAACAGGAGGGGAGGATGGAAGATCACCATATATAACACAAAATTTCTCCCCCGATTTTTTCTAGTCGAGCTTTTCGATCTGTCATTATACCTCGAGAAGTGGAAAGAATTACAATCCCCATTCCACCTAAAATCTTAGGAATTCGTTGATAGTTGGAATAGATTCGTAGACCGGGTCGGCTGATACGTTTTAAAATAGTTCTATATATTCCCTTTCTAGTCCTTCTATGTCGCAGGGTTAAAACCAAGAAACATTTGTTATTTTCCTGATGTTTCCGAACATTTTCAATAAAACCTTCTTGTAGAAGTATTTTAACAAGGTTTTCAGTAATATTAGTAGATGCTATTCGAACCGTTCCTTTTTTTTCCATGTCAGCATTTCTTATCGAAGTTATTATATCGGCAATAGTATCCTTACCCATGGTGAACTATAATTATCGGTACCCCCTAATTTTGATATAATCAACATGTTTTTTTATTATTATTATTATTAAAATAATTATAATAATTTAATTTGAATAATAATTAATATTAATTATAAAGTATATGCGTGATACACAATCTATTAATTGACCCATTTCAGATACCCCGCTATATCATAGTCTAATCTACTACTAGTATTTATATAGTCTAATCTACTACTAGTATTTTAGTATTTATAATAAAATATATTTATAATACCTCGGGAGCTAATGAAACTATTTTAGTAAAATTCAACTGTCTCAATTCTCGAGCGATCGCACCAAAAACTCGAGTTCCTTTTGGATTTCCTTCTTGATCAATAACAACCGCGGCATTGTCGTCATATCGTATTATCGTGCCGTTGTCACGTTTGAGTTCTTTACATGTACGTACAATTACAGCCCTAATAACTTCTGATCTTTCTAGAGGCATATTTGGTACTGCTTCTTTGATTACGGCAACAACAATGTCACCAATATGAGCATATCGTTGGTTATCAGCTCCTATGATTCGAATACACATCAATTTCCGAGCTCCGCTATTATCCGCTACATTCAAAAGGGTCTGAGGTTGAATCATATCATTTTTGTTTTAATCTGTTATTTCACTGCAAAGGATAAAAAAAAAGAAATATTGTCTGTCCATAAATAAATAAACCCATATTTTTTTTTTTCATTATCACCTTTCTTTTACATCCCTATCCCGCAACCGCAATAACAAATTGAGTTCGTATAGGCATCTTACACGCAGCTATTTTAATAGCTGCTCTGGCTACAGTTTCTGATACTCCGCCCATTTCATAAAGTATTCGACCCGGTTTAACAACAGCTACCCAATATTCGGGGGCCCCCTTCCCCGAACCCATACGTGTTTCTGCAGGTCTTACTGTAACAGGTTTGTCGGGAAATATGCGTACCCATATTTTTCCGCCACGACGCGCATATCGTGTCATTGCTCTTCGTCCTGCTTCCATTTGTCTAGCTGTGATCCAAGCGGGTTCAAGTGCTTGAAGAGCATATCTGCCGAAACAAATACGATTGCCTCGACAAGATATTCCCTTCATTCTTCCTCTATGTTGTTTACGATATTTTGTTCTTTTGGGGTTATAGTTGATGGTTCTTTACTTAATTTAATTCCATCTCTACTGCAGAACCGGACATGAGAGTTTCTTCTCATCCGGCTCCTCGCGAATGAAATGATTCATTAATATTACTACAGATACACATGGATTTAATAAATAATACACAATACACTTAGTAATATAATGAATGGGATTTATTGTTATTTTGTTATTGTTATATTGTTATTATAGTATTGTTTTGTTATATAGTTAAGAGTAAGCTGTATATACCAGATTAGATATATGTGTATATTTATTTATTTATTTTTGTATATTTATAGAATGCTTTTTCCTTTATAACATAACGAATCCTTATTTGTTTTTCTATAAAATCGTGCCAATTTAATAACTAAAGGTTTCGCGGGCGAATATTGACTCTTTCCTGCTTCATTCGTAGGGTCAATCCATGACCTTTTACTTTATTTTTACTTTATAGAAATAGAATAAATAAATATAGAAATAGAATAAATAAATCAATTTGTTCTTGGTTCGTTCCGCCATCCCACCCAATGAATCATTAGGATTCGTTTTTAATGGAATCCTATGTAATCACAGGTTCTGTCGTTCCCACAGCCTCTTCGTTAATGGTTAGGCCCAAACTCTGCAATGGAGCCCTCAACAAAATTCGTTCCCGAGTCAATTTCCTTAGTTTCTATTAACCCGAGGCTCTTTATCTTTAATTATTGATATTTATCTTTAATTATTGATATTATATTCAGTATTGATGCTTTATCACACTGCCTTTTGTGAGATAATTCATAGACCATACATATTGGAATCATATATCATTGAGACTTTTGTTCTCTCTTTCTATCATCCTTCCATTTATCCACATCCCTTTATTTTTGCTTCGCAACCTTTCAATTTTTTTTTTTATGAAAATTTTTCAGTTGCTACAACTATATGATCGATCTAGTCATATAGTGACTGTTTCTTGGAATCTCGACAATACGAAGCAATAGGTTGGTTATTAGTTTATTATAGTTAAAAAGTTCTATAGTCTATAGTAGGAGTCGGTCCATTTTTTTTTAATCCCAATTATAAACTCTAAAAAACTAACGAGTCACACACTAAGCATAGCAATTATACTAAATGGTCAATCAAATTTTTATTCAACCTTATAGAATTAATCCGTTTTTTTTTTTTATTTATTATTTAACGGAAAAAGAATGAAATTTGTCATTTTTGTTCTATCACTGGACAGAATGGCAAGACAAATAAAGGTTCATTATTCCTCGTCTACAAATATCCAAATTTTTATGCCTAATACTCCATAGATAGTTCGAGTTGTATAGGAACAATGATCAATTTTAGCGCGAATTGTTTGTAGAGGAACCCTACCCTCTCTGATCCATTCGACACGTGCAATTTCTTTTCCGTCGATACGCCCTGCGATTTGTACTTGAATTCCTTTTGTATCCGTTTGTTCAGTTAATTCAATAGCTTTTTTCATTGCCTTTCGAAATGAAACTCTATTTTTTAATTGTAAAGCTATATATTCTGCAAGAATATTAGGTTGTCCATAAGGTTTTTCAACTCTTGTTATAGTAATGTTGAGTTTCCGGTTCACAGAATGAAACTCCTTTTGTACATTCATCTGTAATTCTTCGATTCCTCGTGTTCGGCCCTCTATTAATAAATTTGGGAATCCAATATGGATTATGACTTGGATCAAATCTATTCTTTTTTTTATTTGTATACGTGCAATTCCTTCCAAACCCGAGGACGTTCTCTTATTTTTTTGTACATAATTCTTGATACAATTCCGTATTTTTTCATCTTCCTGTATACCCACAGAATAATTTTTTGGTTGTGCGAACCAAAAGGAATGATGACTTTGGGTTGTACCAAGTCTGAAACCGAGTGGATTTATTTTTTGTCCCATATTTTTCTATTATATTATCTTATTTTTCTATTATATTATCTTTCCATATATATATATATTTATTTCGAAATAGGAATCTTAGATTCATCTAAAAATGATTTAGATTTATCTTTCAATACAATTGTGATATGACAAGTGGGTCTTTTTATCGGATAACTACGTCCTCGAGCCCGAGGTCTTAACTTTTTCACAATAGCACCTCCGTTGACTTCAGCTTTACTAATAAATAAATCAGCTTCGTTTAAGCCCATGTTATGACTAGCATTTGCTGCTGCAGAATAAACCAATTTCAAAATGGGATAAGATGCTCGATAAGGCATAAGTTCCAGTATCATAAGTGTTTCCTCATAAGAGCGTCCGCGAATCTGATCAATTATTCTTCGTGCTTTGAAAACAGACATAGATATATGTTGAGCTAAAACTTTGACTTCTGTACTCGAACTCAAACGCAAGTTATATCTCTTTATCATAAGGTTATCCCCCACTAATGAATAAAAGCTGCCTATTTTACTTAGATTTTTTTATTGAATTAAAATTCAAAAATTAACGACGAGATTTATTATCAGTTCTTGCATGTCTTGCAAAAGTAAGAGTCGGCGCGAATTCTCCCAATTTATGACCCACCATACGATCTGTTATATAAATGGGTAAATGTTCCTTTCCATTATGAATAGCAATTGTATGACCAATCATTGTGGGTATAATGGTAGATGCCCTAGACCAAGTTACTATTATTTCTTGTTCCTCCTTTATGTTTAGTTTTTCAATTTTTTCCGATAAATGCTTAGCTACAAAAGGATTTTTTTTTGTTGAACGTGTCACAGCGGATTACTCCCTTTTTTACATTTTTAAAATTGGCATTCTATGTCCAATATCTCGATCTAAGTATGAAGGTAAGAATAAATACAATAATGATGAATGGAAGAAAATCCTTTAGCTAGATAAGGGGCGGATGTAGCCAAGTGGATCAAGGCAGTGGATTGTGAATCCACCACGCGCGGGTTCAATTCCCGCCGTTCGCCCATCACATTATTTCAAATTCCAAAAATGCGATTTTAAATATTCCTATTTACGGCGACGAAGAATAAAACTATCACTATATTTTTTCCTTTTCCTACTTCTTCTTCCAAGCGCAGGATAACCCCAAGGAGTTGTGGGTTTTTTTCTACCAATTGGGGCTCTCCCTTCACCGCCCCCATGGGGATGGTCTACAGGGTTCATAACTACTCCTCTTACTACAGGACGCTTACCTAGCCAACATTTAGATCCGGCTCTACCCAAACTTTTTTGGTTCACCCCAACATTACCCACTTGTCCGACTGTTGCTAAGCAGTTTTTGGATATCAAACGGACCTCCCCAGACGGTAATCTTAATGTGGCCGATTTACCCTCTTTTGCAATCAGTTTCGCTACAGCACCTGCCGCTCTAGCTAATTGTCCACCCTTTCCAAGTGTGATTTCTATGTTATGTATGGCCGTGCCTAAGGGCATATCGGTTGAAGTAGATTCTTCTTTTTTATCAATAAAAACCCCTTCCCAAACTGTACAAGCTTCTTCCAAAGCATACGGCTTTCTAGATGTATATGATGATATCTAGACAGATGGATCTTATATGAATCGTATGATGAAGTACCACATGAGTGGATATATAGGAATCCAAATCTGCCGAATCACTCATGTTATGATCTTCTACATCCTAGGTCTCCCCGTTCCGTCATCTGGCTTATGTTCTTCATGTAGCATTCAGACCGAATGACTCTATGAAATTACGTCGATACTTCCACATATTACGGGTAACGTAGGAGACATCTCTATTTTTCCCCGGGGATCTTTATAATTACCACTGCTTAGCTTTCAATTCGCCTCTGACCATCAAATTAAATGTGAATAACCCGTCCTCCTCTCTTTGAAACTTTGAAACAAGGGGCGCTTCCGGTTCTGTGCGTGCTTCAAACAATTTTGTCTTCTCCATATTACCATATCTATAGAGTCAATAATTTTCTATGAGGAACTACTGAACTCAATCACTTGCTGCCGTTACTCAACAGTTTTCTGCTGAGGTTTCTCCCGTAGAGGTACTCAAATTGGATCAGTGATCGATTTCTAGGTTTCATCGTAAACCTAATTGGTTACTTCCAATTACGTAAATCAATAGTTCAAACCGCACTCAAAGGTAGGGCATTTCCCATTGATATAGGAACTTCTGTACCAGAAACAATGGTATCTCCAATTATAGCCCCTCTGGGATGTAAAATATATCTCTTCTCACCATCCCCATAGTGTATGAGACAAATGTGTGCATTTCGATTAGGGTCGTATTCTATGGTTACGATTCTACCAGATATGTCTTTTTCATTCCGTCTAAAATCGATTTTACGGTATAGACGCTTATGACCTCCCCCTCTATGCCCTGCGGTAATGATTCCTCTGGCATTACGACCTTTACTACAACGACGCTGTCCATGGATCAAATTATTTCGTGGATTGGATTTCACTTGACTGTCTATGGCTCCATTGCGTGTGCTCGGGGTAGAAGTTTTGTATAAATGTATCGCCGTGTTATTAAGTATTTTGCTTTAAGTTCTTTTCTCTATAAGAGGTGGAATAGAATAACCCGGTTGAAGCGTAATGATCATACGTTTGTAATGCATTGTATGTCCCATAATAGGTCCCATTCTTCTACCCTTTCCCGGGACTCGATGACTATTTATAGCTATTACCTTGACACCAAAGAAGAGTTCGACCCAATGCTTTATTTCTGTCCTAGTTGATCCTGATTCGACATTAGAAGTATATTGATTGTTCCCCAATAACCGAATACTTTTTTCTGTAAATACTGCATATTTGATTCCATCCATAAATCCATTTTCTTCCCTATGAGTTCCAGTATCGATAAGAATTCTAGTTCTTACTGTTCATATGTTATGGTATGAATATACCATACCAATTCGTTATGTATGGATGATGAGATTCCATTGATACAGAGCCAATTCCAATAGACTTATTGAACGTTCCCATTGGCGTGCATCCAGCAGGAATTGAACCTACGAATTTGCCAATTATGAGTTGGGCGCTTTAACCATTCAGCCATGGATGCTTAACAGGGATCATCGTACATCGTAAATAACCAAATTCCAATTGAAATGAAATCTTTAGGAGGAATCAATGAGAGGACATCAATTCAAATCCTGGATCTTCGAATTGAGAGAGATATTGAGAGAGATCAAGAATTCTCACTATTTCTTAGATTCATGGATCAAATTTGATTCAGTGGGATCTTTCACTCACATTTTTTTCCACCAAGAACGTTTTATGAAACTCTTTGACCCCCGAATTTGGAGTATCCTACTTTCACGTGATTCACAGGGTTCAAGAAGCAATCGATATTTCACGATCAAAGGTATAGTACTGCTTGTAGTAGCGGTCCTTATATCTCGTATTAACAATCGAAAGATGGTCGAAAGAAAAAATCTCTATTTGATGGGGCTTCTTCCTATACCTATGAATTCCATTGGACCCAGAAATGAGACATTGGAAGAATTTTTTTGGTCTTGCAATATCAATAGGTTGATTGTTTCGCCCCTGTATCTTCCAAAAGGGAAAACGATTTCTGAGAGTTGTTTCATGGATCCGCAAGAGAGTACTTGGGTTCTCCCAATAAATAAAAAGTGTATCATGCCTGAATCTAACCGGGGTTCGCGGTGGTGGAGGAACCGGATCGGAAAAAAGAGGGATTCTAGTTGTAAGGTATCTAATAAAACCGTAGCTGGAATTGAGATCTCATTCAAAGAGAAAGATAGCAAATATCTGGAGTTTCTTTTTTTATCCTATACGGATGATCTGACCCGCAAGGACCATGATTGGGAATTGTTTGATCGTCTTTCTCCGAGGAAGAAGCGAAACATACTCAACTTGAATTCGGGACAGCTATTCGAAGTCTTAGGGAAAGACTTGATTTGTTATCTCATGTCTGCTTTTCGTGAAAAAAGACCAATTGAAGGGGGGGGTTTCTTCAAACAACAAGGAGCTGAGGCAACTATTCAATCAAATGATATTGAGCATGTTTCCCATCTCTTCTCGAGAAACAAGTGGGGTATTTCTTTGCAAAATTGTGCTCAATTTCATATGTGGCAATTCCGCCAAGATCTCTTCGTTAGTTGGGGAAAGAATCAGCACGAATCGGATTTTTTGAGGAACGCATCGAGAGAGAATTTGATTTGGTTAGACAATGTGTGGTTGGTAAACAAGGATCGGTTTTTTAGCAAGGTACGGAATGCATTGTCAAATATTCAAAAAGAAAGATCGATTCTTTGGGATCCTTCCTTTCTTCAAACGGAAGGAACAGAGATAGAATCAGATCGATTCCCGAAATGCCTTTTTGGATCTTCCTCAATGTCCCGGCTATTCGCGGAACGTGAGAAGCAGATGAATAATCATCTGCTTCCGGAAGAAATCGAAGAATTTCTTGGGAATCCTACAAGATCAATTCGTTCTTTTTTCTCTGACAGATGGTCAGAACTTTATCTGGGTTCGAATCCTACTGAGAGGTCCACTAGAGATCAGAAATTTTTGAAGAAAAAACAAGATGTTTCTTTTGTTCTTTCCAGGCGATCGGAAAATAAAGAAATGGTTGATATATTCAAGATAATTACGTATTTACAAAATACTGTCCCAATTCATCCTATTTCATCAGATCCGGGATCTGATATGGTTCCGAAGGATGAACCGGATATGGACAGTTCCAATAAGATTTCATTCTTGAACAAAAATCCACTTTTTGATTTATTTCATCTATTCCATGGCCAGAACAAGGGGGGATACACGTTACACCACGATTTTGAATCAGAAGAGAGATTTCAAGAAATGGCAGATCTATTCACTCTATCAATAACCGGGCCGGATCTGGTGTATCATAGGGGATTTGCCTTTTCTATTGATTCCTACGGGTTAGATCAAAAAAAATTCTTGAATAAGGTATTCAACTCCAGAGATGAATCGAAAAAGAATCAATATAGATTGATCCGAAATCTGATGCAAATCCAATATAGCACCTATGGGTACATAAGAAGTGTATCGAATCGATTCTTTTTAATGAATCGATCCGATCGCAACTTCGAATATGAAATTCAAAGGGATCAAATAGGAAATGATACTCTGAATCATATAACTATAATGAAATATACGATCAACCAACATTTATCGAATTTGAAAAAGAGTCAGAAGAAATGGTTTGATCCTCTTATTTCTCGAACCGAGAGATCCATGAATCGGGATCCTGATGCATATAGATACAAATGGTCCAATGGGAGCAAGAATTTCCAGGAACATTTGGACCATTTCATTTCTGAACAGAAGAACCGTTTTCAGGTAGTGTTCGATCGATTACGTATTAATCAATATTCGATTGATTGGTCCGAGGCTATCGACAAACAAGATTTGTCTAAGTCACTTCGTTTCTTTTTGTCCAAGTCACTTCGCTTCTTTTTGTCCAAGTCACTTCCCTTCTTTTTGTCCAAGTCACTTCCCTTTTTGTCCAAGTCACTTCCCCTTTTCTTTGTGAGTATCGGGAATATTCCCATTCATAGGTCCGAGATCCACATCTATGAATTGAAAGGTCCGAATGATCAACTCTGCAATCAGTTGTTAGAATCAATAGGTGTTCAAATCGTTCATTTGAATAAATTGAAACCCTTCTTATTAGATGATCATGATACTTCCCAAA